CTGTATTGTGGGTCAACCCTACTACACTAGTACCAATAGGCGGCATAGAGGAAGAAGCACTACACCTAGGAATCAACAACACGAAAACTTTGTTATAAATGATTCCTTTTCCTTATCGGGATCGGAACTAAGAGAAATGGTTGGGACAACAAACATCCATCTTGTTCGTACTTTGGATACCCATATAACCATCGAAGATTGTTGAAGTGACTAATTCCTGGAAATTTAGGAGCGTTGAGAACAAAGAAATTGTTGGAGTTTACTTTTTTATCTAGTACGAACACGCTTGATGTTAAGAAAAGATCTTTTGCAAGAGGGTTGGCTAGAGATTTCTTGTAAAAACATTAGCCCCGCTCAGTTCATAATGACAATATTTCGACCTTTTTTTTAATTCCATGGATTATTCTCATTATGCACATAAAGGAGGAGCCGTATGAGGTGAAAATCTCACGTACGGTTTTGGAACGGAGAATTCTTTGAATCGAATGACGACCGTAACGGATGTCGGCTCAATCCGAAGGAAATTATGCGGAAGCCTTACAGAATTATTATGAAGCTATGCGACTAGAAATTGATCCCTATGATCGAAGTTATATACTCTATAACATAGGCCTTATCCACACAAGTAACGGAGAACATACAAAAGCTTTAGAATATTATTTTCGAGCACTAGAACGAAACCCGTTCTTACCACAAGCTTTTAATAATATGGCTGTGATCTGTCATTACGTGCGACTATCTCCACTATAGAAATAAAAAAAGGAAAGAAAGAGCAAATACGCTAGTAAATAAATACGCTAGTAAATAAAATACTAGAAAAAAAAATAGGCTTTCTACATATTGCATCGTCTAAAAAACGATTTTTATCAGCTGTAACAAAAAAAGAAACTTCATAGAAGTCGAAATATGAAGAAATATATATGCTTAGATACTTTATTCTATGGATAAAGGATCTAATTGATAGAGGAAGCACCGTAAAGATCAATTAGCGAGGTTTTGGGCCGATACAATAAATAAGAACTGCTTATTTATGTCATGATATGAGATAAAAATTAGGAATCAACTTATGTAATAGAGCCGATCCCCTAAGTTATTGAGCAGCGGTGTAGCATCAGATCCCAAAGACAGTAAGTCTTTTTTATGAGGAAGAAGTCTTTTTCAAGGATTCTATATAAATTTCTATATGATATGAAACCGAGATAGTTACCTTTCAGAAAAATCTAACGGACGATAGTCCCGAAACGCCTATGCTTTATTTTTCTGAAGGTGGGAGAAAAGATAAAACTTATTATTAATTTAATCCAAATTAAAGTTTGAAACTCATGTAATTAACCTCTTTTGGTTAACCCGAGACAAATCGATAGATCTATGAGAAATCTCATTCAATTGGATATATGGTAGGGTAAAAAAATGGGACACCAAAAGAATTGACTGCCGAGCCGTATGAGGTAGGAAACTCTCAAGTACGGTTCTAAGGGAAGGAATTGACCCGCCTATTCCGACCGGGGAGAACAGGCCATTCGACAGGGGGATTCTGAAATAGCGGAGGCTTGGTTCGATCAAGCCGCTGAGTATTGGAAACAGGCTATAGCGCTTACTCCTGGTAATTATATTGAAGCGCAGAATTGGTTAAAGATCACGAGGCGTTTCGAATAAGAACAAGAGCTCTCTGTTTATTTATTATTTTAGGATTAGAAATTCGAATTAGAAATTAGAAAATTCTATTACTATTAAATTCTATAAATTCTATTCTTATTCTATTAAATCCATTTAATTAAATAAATTACCTTACCATTTAAATTATTAAATTCGATTTTCTATTCAATTTGAATATTTAAATATTTTAAAATATTAATTTAATTGTAATTGTTAATTTAATTGTGTAATTGTTTGTTTTTGTTGGACCCATCGGTCAAATAAAACGGATCATTTCTCTCTCTGGGAAAAACCAATCAAAGAATTTCATTATATCCTTTCTAAAATCGTTCTATTTTGTCTGATATTTCGTAAGGATAAGTAATACACGGATATAGCAAAATAAAATATATATATATATTTTATTTTCTGCTTCTACTAAAACTAATAAAAACCCCTCGAATGACTAAATATCGATACTGGAGTATCCCTTAGTAATGAATGCTCACGTGATTTGGGATAGAGTAATATTGTTTGTTCTACCTATGTAAGACAAAAAAAACTCCATCTCGGAACTTCTAATTAAGATATGAATACAATACACTGGTTGCACAAAAAAATTGTTTTTGCACCAATGTAAGTAAAGTCCGAAAAAGGTTTTATAAGATTAAAAAGGTCCGTTGAGCGCCTCATGGATATGTCATAATAGATCCGAACACTTGCCCCGGATCGACTTCCAGATCATAATTGCTCTAGTGAATAACTAAAGAAAAAATAGATAGATAAAAAATAGATAGATAGATGAGAGATAGAAGAGAAAGAAACTAATTATAAGCGTCTCTCATAGGTTCACTAATTACTTGAC